TACGGAAGGAGATCCATCATTTTGCAATGAAAACAACATAAAAAACTCTGGACAATTTCGAAATCAGACCAAGCGTCTTAATACATATGCAAAAAAATTCATTATTGGCCCACCATTGATTACAAGATTTAGCTTTTATGAATCGCTATTGGTTTGATACGAATAATGGCAGTCGTTTCAGTATGTTAAGGATACAGATGTATCCACAATTCATTTAGAGTTACTTAATAGCCTATTTCTTATACTATATCTCTATCCCGTGAAATTCTCGAGCCCAAAGATGGATGCATATGCTGTGTTTCATTTTGCTAAATGATATCAATTAAATGGTATATCAATTCTATAAATTGGATATAGCAATAAATAAATCAGCAAAATTCTTTTATTTTAGATAGAAGAAATGTTTCTTCTATCTAAAATAAAAGAATGTACCCTTCTATCCAAATCCAATTTGCATCGATAAAATAAATCCAAATTCCAGATTCCAGCAGTAGATGAATAATTGAAAATTTTTGTGTGTACGAGATTAGAATAACTTAAAAATAACTGACATAATTTTATATTTTTCCTGATCAGAAAAATACATGAAAAAGAAAGGAGGTAGAAAAATTTGTTGATTTATGGTTAAAGAAGAAAAACAAGAAAACAGGGGTTCTGTTGAATTTCAAGTATTCAGTTTCACCAATAAGATACGGAGACTTGCTTCACATTTAGAATTACACAAAAAAGATTTTTCATCGGAAAGAGGTCTACGAAGACTTTTGGGAAAACGTCAACGTTTGCTGGCTTATTTGGCAAAGAAAAATAGAGTACGTTATAAGAAATTAATCAGTCAGTTGGATATTCGGGAGAAGTAATTTAATCGTTCGAATTTTTTTCTTATTTTATTAGTAGTCTTATAGTAGTCTTAGATTTTGCATTTTGATGAGCCTCGTTTTGAGGAATTCATGGAATAATCCATTTTCATGGAATAAAGAATAAGAACAAGGATATGAGTCTATCGCTTAAAAGAAAAGATCTCATGATAGTCAATATGGGTCCTCAACACCCATCAATGCATGGTGTTCTTCGACTAATTGTTACTCTCGATGGTGAAGATGTTATTGATTGTGAACCCATATTAGGGTATTTACACAGAGGAATGGAAAAAATTGCGGAAAACAGAAGTATTATACAATACTTGCCTTATGTAACACGATGGGATTATTTAGCTACTATGTTTACAGAAGCAATAACGGTAAATGCACCAGAATTCTTGGAGAATATTCAAATACCCCAAAGAGCCAGCTATATTAGAGTAATTATGTTAGAATTGAGCCGTATAGCTTCTCATTTGTTATGGCTTGGACCTTTTATGGCGGATCTCGGGGCACAGACTCCTTTTTTCTACATTTTTAGAGAGAGAGAATTGATATATGATCTATTTGAAGCTGCAACAGGTATGCGAATGATGCATAATTACTTTCGCATCGGAGGGGTAGCTGCCGATCTCCCTTATGGATGGATGGATAAATGTTTAGATTTCTGTGATTATTTTTTACAAGGAGTTGTTGAATATCAACAACTTATTACACAGAATCCTATTTTTTTAGAACGAGTTGAAGGAGTCGGTTTTATTAGCGGAGAAGAAGCAGTAAATTGGGGCTTATCAGGACCAATGTTACGAGCTTCTGGAATACAATGGGATCTTCGTAAAATCGATCCTTATGAGTCTTACAATCAATTCGATTGGAAAGTCCAATGGCAAAAAGAAGGAGATTCGTTAGCTCGCTATTTAGTACGAGTCGGTGAAATGAGGGAATCCATAAAAATTATTCAACAGGCTGTAGAGAAAATTCCTGGAGGACCTTATGAGAATTTAGAAGCCCGACGCTTTAAGAAAGCAAAGAATCCTGAATGGAATGATTTTGAATATCGATTTCTTGGTAAAAAACCTTCGCCCAATTTTGAATTATCAAAGCAAGAGCTTTATGTAAGAGTAGAAGCTCCAAAAGGCGAATTAGGAATTTATCTAGTAGGAGATGATAGTCTTTTCCCCTGGAGATGGAAAATTCGTCCACCGGGTTTTATTAATTTGCAAATTCTTCCTCAGCTAGTTAAAAAAATGAAATTGGCTGATATCATGACAATATTAGGTAGTATAGATATCATTATGGGGGAAGTTGATCGTTGAAATGATAATAGATAGGGTAGAGGTAGAAACTATCAATTCTTTTTCGAAATCGGAATTATTAAAAGAAATCTACGGACTTATATGGATTCTACCCATTTTGGCCCTCCTACTGGGAATCACAATAGAAGTACTCGTAATTGTGTGGTTAGAAAGAGAAATATCCGCATCGATACAACAACGTATTGGTCCTGAATATGCCGGCCCCCTGGGACTGCTTCAAGCTATAGCAGATGGAACTAAACTACTTTTAAAAGAGGATATCCTCCCATCCCGAGGAGAGATTCCTTTATTTAGCATTGGTCCCTCTATAGCAGTCATATCCATTTTATTAAGTTTTTTAGTTATCCCTTTGGGATATCGTTTTGTTTTAGCTGATCTTAGTATTGGTGTTTTTTTATGGATTGCGATTTCAAGTATTGCTCCTATTGGTCTTCTCATGGCAGGATATAGCTCAAATAATAAATATTCTTTTTCAGGCGGTCTACGAGCGGCTGCTCAATCTATTAGTTATGAAATACCATTAACTTTTTGTGTACTAGCAATATCTCTACGTGTGATTCGTTAAAATAGGATCTTTTTCCTCTAAAATACATTGAATGCTTATCTTCCTTTGCTTATTCCGTATTTGCGTTGGTAAGTTAAACTCGATAGCTATATGAGTGAAACAAAACAGCTTATTAATTTGTAGTAAAAATAAAAAATCTCATTTCCTACGTACAAGAAAAAAGTTCAAGTAAACATAAGCAGTGTAAACTCTTTACCCCAAGGTTGAGATTGTTTAATTAGTCATCATATCTTGAAGCGGGCAAGAATAAAGGATTCGCGGTATGGAATTCCATTACTAGAATATTTTGAGTTATTACTATAATTAAAACTTATAACCATAAGGCAATCCATCAAAAGTTAGTGAGGGATTAGGAACACTAAAGTACATACAGGATTAGTAATGAGAGAATCTAAATCATTAGACATTTTTCCTCATAAAAGGAATCATAATAAGGACTTGAAATTGGTGGAAATGATCAAGCAGTACTTTCTTCAGATTCCGGTCTAGAGTATGTTCCCATTCACTTGTTAAGGAAATGGCTATCAAGAACGAATTAACCCTTTATTCTTTTTTTTTTTAGTATACCCCTCCCGGGGAAAGAAGAATAGGACAAAAGATATGGAATACAATACAAAAAAGGATCTTTATTTATTCTTTCCTTCCTTTATCCCTATTCAGACAGAATTCCTCATGAACTAATGCCAAATTCTTTCCATTTATTAATTGCTATAATGAGTGATTTATTCCAATATTAAGTTATTACCGAACAAATAAAAATTTTATTATATAAAGGATGAGATCAATTCGGAAGCGCTTTTTTGTTATTATAGCAGACGTAATTGCTTTGGTCTAATTTTGGGCTTTCCAATCAATTTTATCTTACCTAATTCTATCTATGCCCAGGGGATAATACCGAAACGAAACAACCCTTTCCCTTTTTCTGATCATAGAGGAGCCGTATGAAGCTAAGGTTTCATGTACGGTTTTGGAATAGCGGTGGGAACTGTGATGTTATCATCGACTATGATTATCTAATAGTTCAAGTACAGTTGATATAGTTGAAGCACAGTCCAAATATGGTTTATTTGGATGGAATCTTTGGCGTCAGCCTATAGGTTTTCTAGTTTTTCTAATTTCTTCTTTAGCAGAATGTGAAAGATTACCCTTTGATTTACCAGAAGCAGAAGAAGAATTAGTAGCAGGTTATCAAACCGAATATTCTGGTATTAAATATGGTTTATTTTATCTTGTTTCTTACCTAAATTTATTAGTTTCCTCTTTATTTGTAACTGTTCTATACTTAGGCGGGTGGAATTTCTCTATTCCCTATATATCCTTTTTTGGATTTTTCCAAATGAATAAAATAATTGGAATTTTGGAAATGGTAATAGGTATCTTTATTACATTAACTAAAGCTTATTTATTTCTCTTCATTTCTATCACAATAAGATGGACTTTACCCAGGATGAGAATGGATCAGTTATTAAATCTTGGATGGAAATTTCTTTTACCTATTTCTCTGGGCAATCTCTTATTAACAACTTCTTCCCAACTAGTTTCACTATAAATAAAAATACAATAACAGTAAGAATATTTTCAACACAAAAGTTCTCTCAAACAAGAGAAAGAAACATACCTTTTTCATATATAGATTTAGAATATGTTCCCTATGCTAACTGGGTTCATTAGTTATGGTCAACAAACAATACGCGCCGCAAGATACATTGGTCAAGGTTTAATAATTACCTTATCCCACACAAATCGTTTACCTATAACGATTCACTACCCTTATGAAAAATCAATTACATCGGAGCGTTTCCGGGGGCGAATACACTTTGAATTTGATAAATGCATTGCTTGTGAAGTATGTGTTCGCGTATGCCCGATAGATCTACCCCTTGTGGATTGGAAATTTGAAAAGGATATTAAAAGAAAACAATTGCTTAATTATAGTATTGATTTCGGAGTTTGTATATTTTGTGGTAACTGTGTTGAATACTGTCCCACAAATTGTTTATCAATGACTGAAGAATATGAACTTTCTACTTATGATCGTCATGAATTGAATTACAATCAAATTGCTTTGAGTCGGTTACCAATCTCCATAATGGGAGATTACACAATTCAAACAATTAGGAATTCGCCTCAAAGTAAAATAGACGAAGAAAAATCTTGGAATTCAAGAACGATTACGGATTACTAGGTATTAGGTTTTTTTTATATTAGAAAAATCCATTTTTACTAACTCTAACGAAAAAAGAATAACTACTGCTTAACAACTTATATGCATATACAAAAAAATATCCTAATACCTTTTTCCTTCCTTGAATCTTTTAGTTTTAGTCAGTTCATGAAAAATTTTATACTAGAAATTTCTTCTTATCCATAATGGATTTACCTGGACCAATACATGAGATTCTTGTGCTATTTGGGGGATTTGTTCTTATACTAGGAGGTCTAGGAGTAGTATTACTTACCAACCCAATTTATTCTGCCTTTTCGCTGGGATTAGTTCTTGTTTGTATATCCTTATTCTATTTTTTATTAAATTCCTACTTTGTAGCTGTCGCACAACTTCTTATTTATGTGGGAGCCATAAATGTCTTGATCATATTTGCTGTAATGTTTGTAAACGGCTCAGAGTGGTCTAAAGATAAGAATTATTGGACGATTGGAGATGGGTTTACTTTACTCCTTTGTATAACTATTCCTTTTTCACTAATGACTACTATCCCAGATACGTCGTGGTATGGAATTCTTTGGACTACAAGATCAAACCAAATAGTAGAACAGGGTCTCATAAATAACGTTCAACAAATTGGGATTCATTTAGCAACCGATTTTTATCTTCCGTTTGAACTCATTTCCCTAATTCTTCTAGTTTCTTTAATAGGTGCAATTACTATGGCTCGACAATAAGAAATACTTAGAATGAGTCAAAATTCTTAGAATTTCAAATATAAAATAAATAACTAAAGAATCACAAATTTGATTTAGTAAAACCCATCTACTGCCAACACAACAAATACCTTCTTTTCTCTTTTGTTGTGTAATTGTTTTATTCTAATTAATTGAATCGGTTCAATTCTTGCCCTCATATTGAAATGAATCGAGATTGATAAGGAGTTAGTTAATGATGTTTGAGCATGTACTTTTTTTGAGTGTCTATTTATTTTCGATTGGTATCTATGGATTGATCACAAGCCGAAACATGGTTAGAGCTCTAATATGTCTTGAACTTATACTGAATTCAATTAATCTAAATCTCGTAACATTTTCTGATCTATTTGATAGTCGCCAATTAAAAGGAGACATTTTCGCAATTTTTGTTATAGCCCTTGCGGCTGCTGAAGCAGCTATTGGACTATCTATTCTTTCTTCCATCCATCGTAACAGGAAATCAACTCGTATCAATCAATCCAATTTTTTGAATAATTAGACATAGAATCCTCTAAACAAAGGCGGATATATAATAATAAGAAACATTAAGATGAATAGAAATCTAATCTTATTTTCTTATTAGTGTTTAATAATATCCATTTTTGGAGTAGGTTATTTCAGAGTATTGTTTTTTACTTATATTGCATTTTTGCAATTCATTGATATTGCAATTTGAATATTGCAATAATTTATATTGAAAAGATGATAGCCAATTTATTGGCTAATTCAAATTAGTATGTAGAATTCGTATAATTATGACTGTTGAAGCCTTAAATTCAAGTCTCTTGGCTCTTTTCACGCTTTCTCACAAACAGATTACGAAATATATTGCATTATTTGTTAAAGTTTGGATAAACCATTGCTTCATCTGGTGTATACAATACATCTAATTTATATAGTACTAATTTCATTTTTACCAGATCGAAAATTTTTATGTTGAAAAGGAAAATTTAGAGATCCAATGTCACATTCTGTAAAAATTTATGATACATGTATAGGATGCACTCAATGTGTACGAGCTTGCCCAACAGATGTATTAGAAATGATACCTTGGGATGGATGTAAAGCCAAGCAAATTGCTTCCGCGCCGAGAACCGAAGATTGTGTGGGTTGTAAGAGATGCGAATCTGCCTGCCCAACGGATTTTTTAAGTGTCCGCGTTTATTTAGGGTCTGAAACAACCCGCAGCATGGCTCTATCTTATTGATACGTTACAAAAAACTCCACTTGAATCGTCTGATTCCTCTTTACCGAAGAAGCCTGTGCTCGAAATAATCGAGCATGGGCTTTTCTGGTCAAAACGTATCTTGTCTTTATTACTTTATCATGAGTTATTTTCCTTGGTTAACAATACTTGTTGTTTTGCCGATATTTGCAGGTTCATTAATTTTCTTTTTACCTCATAAAGGAAATAAAATAGTTAGGTGGTATACTATAGCTATTTGTTTATTAGAATTCCTTCTAATGACTTATGCATTCTGTTATCATTTCCAATTGGAGGATCCCTTAATCCAATTAAAGGAGGATTCTAAATGGATAGATGTTTTTGATTTCCACTGGAGATTGGGAATCGATGGACTTTCATTAGGATCTATTTTATTGACAGGATTTATCACTACTTTAGCCACTTTAGCGGCTTGGCCGGTTACTCGGAATTCGCAATTATTCTATTTCCTGATGCTAGCAATGTATAGCGGTCAAATAGGATTATTTTCTTCACGAGACCTTTTACTTTTTTTTATCATGTGGGAGTTAGAATTAATTCCTGTTTACTTACTTTTATCCATGTGGGGGGGAAAGAGGCGTCTGTATTCAGCTACCAAGTTTATTTTGTATACTGCAGGCGGTTCCATTTTTTTCTTAATTGGAGTTCTGGGTATGGGATTATATGGTTCCAATGAACCCGGATTAGATTTAGAAAGATTGATTAATCAATCATACCCTACAACATTAGAAATACTACTGTATTTTGGCTTCCTTATTGCTTATGCTGTCAAATTGCCGATTATACCTTTACATACGTGGTTACCAGATACCCATGGGGAAGCGCATTACAGTACATGTATGCTTTTAGCCGGAATTCTATTAAAGATGGGAGCATACGGATTGATTCGGGTCAATATGGAATTGTTACCGCATGCTCATTATCTATTTTCCCCCTGGTTGGTAATAATAGGAGCGGTGCAAATAATTTATGCAGCTTCAACTTCTCTTGGTCAACGAAATTTCAAAAAAAGAATAGCCTACTCCTCCGTATCTCACATGGGTTTCATAATTATAGGAATTGGTTCCATAACCAACATTGGACTAAATGGAGCTATTTTACAAATATTATCTCATGGATTTATTGGTGCTACACTTTTTTTCTTGGCGGGAACGGCTTGTGATAGAATGCGTCTTGTTTATCTCGAAGAACTGGGGGGAATATCTATCCCAATGCCAAAAATTTTTACCATGTTTAGTAGCTTTTCAATGGCTTCTCTTGCCTTGCCGGGAATGAGCGGTTTTGTTGCAGAATTAGTAGTATTTTTTGGACTAATTACTAGTCCAAAATTTATGTTAATGCCAAAAATGCTAATTACTTTTGTAATGGCAATAGGAATGATATTAACTCCTATTTATTTATTATCTATGTTACGCCAGATGTTCTATGGATACAAGCTATTTCATGTTCCAAACAAAAATTTTGTAGATTCTGGACCACGGGAACTCTTTCTTTTAATCTGTATCTTTTTACCAGTAATAGGAATTGGTATTTATCCAGATTTTGTTCTCTCTCTATCCGTTGATAGGGTAGAGGTTCTATTATCCAATTATTATACTAAATAGGATTTTATTTTTTTAACCAGTCCGCTCTATATTCCAGAGTGGAAAAATACAAAATTCAGAAAAAAGTAAAAAAGTCTAATTAGATCTATCTCAAATTTTTGAGAACCCTTTGAAAAGACGTTCAAGGGGTTCTCAAATAAAACAAAAAAGGAAAAAACCTGAAGGTTTTATGTTATGTAATTATTTAGACGGTAATGTAAATGAACCGTAACTATGTAAACCTATTCCTAATAGATTGATACCAAAATAGCAGATCCAAATTATAAGAAATCCTATCGAAGCTACAAGTGCAGAATTCGTACCCTTCCAATTTTGATTTGTTCTACTATGTAAATATATTGCAAATATGGTCCAGGTAATAAATGCCCAAGTTTCCTTAGGATCCCAATTCCAATAGGATCCCCAAGCCTCATTAGCCCATACTGCTCCACAAAGAATACCCACGGTTAAAAGAGTAAACCCTAGACTAATGACACGATAACTCCAAGAATCCAAACGCTCAGTTAATTGATATTTGTAATAATTTGGAAATATGGGAAAAGAGGTGTTTTTTAAAGCACTTCTTTTTGCATATAAATATTCAATCTCACTAAAGAAAAATGTTTTTCTTAAAACATTTTTCTTTAGTGAAAAGAAATCGAAAGAATTTCGAAATCTAATGATTAGAAGAGCAGCGGATAATAAGGATCCGCACAAAAGAGTTGCATAGCTTAGTAACATCATACTGACATGCATCATTAACCACTGAGATTGTAGAGCAGGTACTAGTATTGTGGATTGATGCATTTCAGTTAAAAGACCCGACGTGGCAAAGCCTTGCGTTAAAATAGTACTTGGCGTAGTTATTGTGCTTAAATCATTTTTCGAGTTCTGTATCTTAGGAATAGTATGAAGAATATACAGAGTCCATGAAAGGAAGATCAATGATTCATATAAATTACTTAATGGAAAATGTCCCGAAGAAACCCAACGAGAGACTAAAAATCCTGTTATAGAGAAAAAAGTAGCTATCATTCCTTTTTCTGACGAATCACGTAATCCCCTAAGTTCACGAACTAATAAGGTTATCAAATGAATCGTAATCACAATTGAAATGGTTGAGAAAGAGATATGAGTTAGTATATGTTCTAAAGTTGCAAATAGCATAACGATAAGGTCCCATTACAAAATTGGAAATTTCGAATTGAATCCATTTTCTAATTTATTGTATTCTTTTTCGAGAATGCCGCCACTCGGATTCGAACCGAGATGCTTGAGCACTGCTTCCTAAGAGCAGCGTGTCTACCAATTTCACCATGGCGGCTAATTTTAAATAAGAAATAGTTAACTTAAAAGAATAATAGTTATTTTATCGTGAATCGTCGAGACTGGGAGAGGCCATAGAATTTAGGAACATTAGAAGTTCATCATTAACTACAATGAAATGAATTTTGTATTTTTTTTTTGAAAAATTTATAGAATGAAAGCCTTTACACTCTTATTAATATGATGTACCAGTCCTAAACCCATTTATATGGGAATTTTTTATAAGATTAGGTAGAGCTTGTAAGTCCTATTGCAAGAATAGTCTACTTTTTATAATAGAATCCTCGTTTTTATGAGGATTCTATTATAAATATAAAAAAAAAGTTCTTTGATAGGAAAAGAATACTGAGGACACAATATACCAAGGACACAATATACCAAAAACTTTTGTTCTATATAATGATAATGGAGGGATTCGTTCTAAGAATATTGTACCGAGGAATTCGACACATAAAAGTACATTTATTAATTAATCCGAATTATTAATTCATATTAAATAATTGGAATTTCTTTTGGTTTTGGATAGTTCAATTCAGATTATTTCAAAATCTTATTATTTGTTTGCTTGTTGCCCAGAAAAACCTTTTGGTTTTGGATGCTCGTTGCCGCTAGAAAATGATCTTGATTTTGCTAAAGAATAAGATTGTACTATGGAAAAATAAGTCTTTTTTTTCCAAAGATTTTTACGAATACGCTTTTTTGACATCGAAGTACGTTTTTTTGGAACTGCCATTCAAAAAGGGAATTACTTTTTTCTAGTTGTATGTGAAAGACATCTATTGCCGCAAATCAATCCTTCTTTCTGTTTTTTCTTAGTATTTATACTTAGATACTGAAAGATACTTAAATGATACTGAAAGATACTGAAATTCTAAATTCTTCTTTAGTTCATTTTGTCTAATGTGGGTAAGACAAGAGTTTTTTAGAATTTCTATTTAAATCTATTTATATATTAAATATACTCCATATATAAATATTATGGTATGGGGGATAAGCCCTCATATAAGAGGGGGATATAAAAAGAAGGAAGGTAAAATTCAATTCAAATAGTTAATTAAGTTCAGAAAGCTATTCCATAATTGAATTCCAATAAAAAAAAATACTTAGTCTCTTAAACAAGACATTCTAAAACTTAGAGAATTCTATTCATTAGAATTTCCTATAAATATAGGTTTTCTTTGGAATTCAATCAATCAATTACGAAACAACAAAGCTCTTTTATTTTAACAGAAAGAAATACAAAAATGATTAGAAAGTCAAATTATTCAATCTTTTTTTGGATTTTCATAAATATTTTTTTTAACTAATAACTAGTAACTAGATACCGAAATTCTTTGATTGACTTTTTGAATTTAAGTAACTAAACCCATTCTAAATTTTTGAATATTTTAATGAGAGAAATTTGAAAAATCCAGAATTCCAGTATTTTTTCTTTTTCTTATTTTGTTTTTTTAATTCCTTTAGAAAGAGATAAGAATAGGTTTGGTGAATCGGAAACAATTTTATTTTATAGAAAAATTGAACTATAAATTTAAACTAAAAATTGCTATTTCTTTTCTTATGGAACATACATATCAATATGCCTGGGTAATTCCTCTTCTCCCACTTCCAGTTATTATGTCAATGGGATTTGGACTTTTTCTTATTCCCACAGCAACAAAAAATCTTCGTCGCATATGGGCTTTTCCTAGTATTTTACTCTTAAGTATAGCTATGGTATTCTCACTTCACCTGTCTATTCAACAAATAAATGGAAGTTCTATCTATCAATATCTATGGTCTTGGACCATCAATAATGATTTTTCCTTAGAATTTGGATACTTGATCGACCCCCTTACGTCTATTATGTTAATACTAATTACTACTGTAGGAATCTTAGTTCTTATTTATAGTGACGATTATATGTCTCACGATGAAGGATATTTGAGATTTTTTGTTTATATAAGTTTTTTTAATACTTCCATGTTGGGGTTGGTTACTAGTTCCAATTTGATACAAATATATTTTTTTTGGGAACTTGTCGGAATGTGTTCCTATTTATTGATAGGCTTTTGGTTTACGCGGCCAATTGCAGCGAGTGCTTGTCAAAAAGCTTTTGTAACTAATCGTGTAGGGGATTTTGGTCTGTTATTAGGAATTTTAGGTTTTTTTTGGATAACGGGTAGTTTGGAGTTTCGGGATTTGTTCCAAATAGCTAATAACTGGATTCCTAATAATGGGATTAATTCCTTACTTACTACTTTGTGTGCTTTTTTATTATTCCTTGGTGCAGTTGCAAAATCTGCACAATTCCCTCTTCACGTATGGTTACCTGATGCTATGGAAGGACCCACTCCCATTTCGGCTCTTATACACGCAGCAACTATGGTTGCTGCGGGGATTTTTCTTCTAGCTAGACTTCTTCCTCTTTTCATATCCCTACCTTTGATAATGAGTTTCATTTCTTTAGTAGGTACAATAACACTCTTCTTAGGAGCCACTTTAGCTCTTGCTCAGAGAGATATTAAAAGAAGCTTAGCCTATTCTACAATGTCTCAATTGGGTTATATGATGTTAGCTCTAGGTATAGGTTCTTATCAAGCTGCTTTATTCCATTTGATCACTCATGCTTATTCGAAAGCTTTATTGTTCTTAGGATCCGGATCCGTTATTCATTCAATGGAACCTCTTGTTGGATATTCACCAGATAAAAGTCAGAATATGGTTCTTATGGGTGGTTTAAGAAAATACGTTCCAATTACAAGAACTACTTTTTTATGTGGTACACTTTCTCTTTGTGGTATTCCACCTCTTGCTTGCTTCTGGTCCAAAGATGAAATCCTTAGTAATAGTTGGTTGTATTCACCCTTTTTTGGAATAATAGCCTCTTTTACTGCAGGATTAACTGCATTTTATATGTTTCGGATATATTTACTTACTTTTGATGGGTATTTGCGTGTTCATTTTCAAAATTACAGTAGTACTAAAGAAGGTTCGTTGTATTCAATATCCTTATGGGGAAAAAGTATATCCAAAGGAGTCAATAGGGATTTTGTTTTATCAACAATGAAGAATGGAGTTTCTTTTTTTTCACAAAATATACCAAAAATTCCTGCTAATACAAGAAATAAGATAGGATCCTTTAGTACTCCCTTTGGGGCTAAAAAAACTTTTGTCTATCCTCATGAAACAGGAAATACTATGCTATTTCCTCTTCTTATATTACTACTTTTTACTTTGTTCATTGGATCCATAGGAATCCATTTTGATAATGGAGTAAAAGATAATAGAATATTGGAGTTAACCATATTATCAAAGTGGCTAACTCCTTCAATAAACTTGTTCCAGGAAAATTCCAATTCTTCCATAAATTCATATGAATTTCTCACTAATGCAATTTCTTCTGTAAGTTTAGCAATTTTTGGTCTATTCATAGCATATATCTTTTATGGATCTGCTTATTCTTTTTTTCAGAATTTGAATTTTCAAAATTCCCTTGTAAAAAAGAATCCAAAAAAGAGCTTTTTGGATGAAGTAAAAAAAGAGATATACAGCTGGTCCTATAATCGTGGTTATATAGATTTGTTCTATACTAGGGTTTTTATCCTAGGTATAAGAAGATTAGCTGAACTAACCCATTTTTTTGATAAAGGTGTCATTGATGGAATTATCAATGGAGTAGGTCTTGCTGGTTTTTGTATAGGAGAAGAAATCAAATATGTAGGGGGAGGGCGAATATCGTCTTATCTATTCTTTTTTTTATGTTATGTATCCTTGTTCTTATTCTTTATTCCATGAAAATGGATTATTCCATGAATTCCTCAAAACGAGGCTCATCAAAATGCAAAATCTAAGACTACTATAAGACTACTAATAAAATAAGAAAAAAATTCGAACGATTAAATTACTTCTCCCGAATATCCAACTGACTGATTAATTTCTTATAACGTACTCTATTTTTCTTTGCCAAATAAGCCAGCAAACGTTGACGTTTTCCCAAAAGTCTTCGTAGACCTCTTTCCGATGAAAAATCTTTTTTGTGTAATTCTAAATGTGAAGCAAGTCTCCGTATCTTATTGGTGAAACTGAATACTTGAAATTCAACAGAACCCCTGTTTTCTTGTTTTTCTTCTTTAACCATAAATCAACAAATTTTTCTACCTCCTTTCTTTTTCATGTATTTTTCTGATCAGGAAAAATATAAAATTATGTCAGTTATTTTTAAGTTATTCTAATCTCGTACACACAAAAATTTTCAATTATTCATCTACTGCTGGAATCTGGAATTTGGATTTATTTTATCGATGCAAATTGGATTTGGATAGAAGGGTACATTCTTTTATTTTAGATAGAAGAAACATTTCTTCTATCTAAAATAAAAGAATTTTGCTGATTTATTTATTGCTATATCCAATTTATAGAATTGATATACCATTTAATTGATATCATTTAGCAAAATGAAACACAGCATATGCATCCATCTTTGGGCTCGAGAATTTCACGGGATAGAGATATAGTATAAGAAATAGGCTATTAAGTAACTCTAAATGAATTGTGGATACATCTGTATCCTTAACATACTGAAACGACTGCCATTATTCGTATCAAACCAATAGCGATTCATAAAAGCTAAATCTTGTAATCAATGGTGGGCCAATAATGAATTTTTTTGCATATGTATTAAGACGCTTGGTCTGATTTCGAAATTGTCCAGAGTTTTTTATGTTGTTTTCATTGCAAAATGATGGATCTCCTTCCGTAACTTTCCAATTACGAGTACGAGAATTGAAAGACATGAAAATTCTCAATTCTCTACGGCGTCTAGGAGATAGATCGAATATTTTCAGGAACAAGAAAATCAGAAGAATCTTTTTCTCTATTCACTACCATTCCGCGTCTTCGACTTCTATTAGTTTCTTTTCTTCTTTAATGCAATAGCTATAGTTTGATATAGAATCCATTTCTCAAAGTAATGGAAACCATTCTCTTATAGGAAATGGTTCTAAAATAGCTATTCCACCTTTTAGGTTTAGGTATCGTGAAAAGTGATACCTGTGAAGATCGTGCATTTCAGTCACATTCAGATCCGTTTTTCGAGTCCATGATATAACCAAATTGGATGGATCTTCCACCCGTTTAGCTAAGAAAGAATAGATGCAGAGGTGGATAATAGATCGATATGAAGATCATGAGCTGCCCCATAATGAAACCGCCAGTAGTCGCGAAT